ATTTAGGAGAACATAAATGGAAATGCGGGTCCAGTCTAGGGGAGGAGGCTGGAGGCTCCACGAAATCATCGCGTAGCGCATATACATAAATGAAATATTGGTATTAGGGTAGGAATAATTGATAGTTAGAAAAAAATTGTATTACTTAATTATTATATTACTCTATTAATTACAATGAAATCTTTCAAAATTCTATTTTGAGTTAGTAACTTCTATTAATTTTTTTCTTTTCTTCTTTTTCTTTTCGGATCGAAAATAGAAAAGTAAAGTTAAGTTAAGTCGATCCAAAATTCAAAGGGGATTCATGGCCAAGGGTAAAGATGTCAGAGTCAGAGTTATTTTGGGATGTACTAGTTGTTGTGCCCGAAATGGTGTCAATAAAGAATCGCCGGGTATTTCTAGATATATTACTCAAAAGAATCGACACAATACACCCAGTCGATTAGAATTGAGAAAATTTTGTCGCTATTGTCACAAGCATACGATTCACGGGGAAATAAAGAAATAGATCGAACGGAACGTGTGTGCAATCTTTCCATTCCAATAACATAATAAAATAAAAAAAAAAAAAAAATAAAAATAATAAAATAATAAATAAAATAATATAAATAATATATAAATAAAATAATTAAAATAATAATAATATATAAATTCTAAATATTATGAAGAATTAATATTTAGAATTTAGAGTAATACAAATACAAATATTTTAATATTGTATAATATAATACAAATTCTAAATACAAATTATATAAATCAAACCCTAGTTTGGCCGGATCTGAAATGAATAAATAAATCTAATTTTAGAGATAAGGAATAAACCATGGATAAATCTAAGCAACCTTTTCGTAAATCCAAGCTCTCTTTTCGTAGGCGTTTGCCCCCAATTGGATCGGGGGATCGAATTGATTATAGAAACATGAGTTTAATTAGTCGATTTATTAGTGAACAAGGAAAAATATTATCCAGACGAGTAAATAGATTGACCTTGAAACAACAACGATTAATTACTATTGCTATAAAACAAGCTCGTATTTTATCTTCGTTACCTTTTCTTAATAATGAGAAACAATTTGAGAGAGCCGAGTCGATCCCTAGAACTACTGGTCCTAGAACCAGAAATAAATATAAATAGGGAACTAGAAATAAATAGGCATATATAGTATATTCCTCAATTGACTCAAAACTCCAATCGGAATTCAAGCTCGAATTGATGTGATGTTTTGCTCGAAAAGGCCTAGAATCCAGGTTTGATTGTTGTCTTATAAGAAACAAAAAGGGGGAATAAGAAATTTTTTTTATTGAAACATGTTCGTTCATTCCTACTACCTACTTAATCTTAATTTTCTCTCAATTTAGTTTATTCTATTCTATCTTCCCGGAGTTCATTCTCCGGGGAATTCTTGTTCAATCATTCCTGTATATTACTTCATAATTTAATTTTTCCTTTATATTATTTGATGATCTTATTGGAAATCATGTAAAGACAATTCTTATTTGATATAGCTATTTGCGCAAGTATTTTACGATTAAGAAGCAATTGCCTCTTGTACAGATTGTGTATTAATCGACTATAACTATAGAATACTTTATTCTCACGAGTTACTGCATTTATCCGAGTGATCCACAAACGACGAAAATTTCTCTTTTGCCTGCCTCTATCTCGATGAGAGGAAACCAAAGCTCTCATTTTATGTTGAGTAATCGTTCGCGTAAGTCTTGAATGAGCCCCTCTAAAGGTTGATGCAAATAAACGAATTTTTGTTCGACGTCTCCGAGCTGTATACCCTCGTTTAACTCTGGTCATTGAATCAAATTAAACTTTAAACTTTAATGAATAACTAATTGAATTCTCTTCTTTCAGTCATTATTTGTCCCCCCTTGGTCGATTAATAACAAAACGGATTATTCCGATATATAAAATATAAATTCCAATGGCTTTTGCTACTATGACCTTCCCAACCACGATTTTTTATTCTTTTCGGGCCAGACATTTAGTTCACCTGGAAATAATAAATTCTACCAATACTAAACTAAAAAAATAAATAAAAATAGTGGGTTCCATCGTTTCTATGGTTACTTCTCAAACGGTGAGGCCCTCTCTATGCGCCGGAGCCTCGTCTCTCATTTAATCAAATGGTATAACTTGTATAGTTCACACTCTTTGGCTCTACCCATCAATTATACAGTAATAGGCCTTTTCACAATAAGAGCTATCCATACAGTGACGGCATTTAATTATGAAAGTTGGCTAGGTAGCTGACCCTGTTAGTCCGTTCTTTCAAGAATATGAGCATAACTCTTTTGTTTTGCTTCTTAATACTTATAATACTAATACTATATTCCTCCGCTTAATGGATAACCATTTGCTACCAATGGAGAATTGCTTCTCATCTCAAATTGAGATGATTGGATTTGCACCAATAAAAACCATAAATTCAATACACAACAAACAATATAGGTGTGTGTATATAATAGATCTCCTTTTTAAATTTTTAGTTTTAGATAGTAAATGGTGTTCTTCTACTCTATCTATCCTATTCTATTCATTGGTATTAATCACGGGTACTGTCTCATTTGCTCGAACTCATGATCTGAACGAGTCGCACATACACCCTAGTACATGTTCCTCGACGCTGAGGACATCCTCGAAGAGCGGGGGATTTTGTGACATTTCTTATTGGCTGTCTTGTGTTTCTAATAAGTTGTTTAATAGTTGGCATGTCGTATATATAGAATTATATTATAGAATGGGTTGGTTTAGATCGATCTTAACCGAATTTATGATTGATGATTATGAATTATTTCGATTCAAAATCAAATATCAAATCTTTGAATTATGGTTAAAAATGAAATGGAATCATGGATTTACACGAAATCCCCAGCATTTTCATTATCAACCGCTACAAGATCAACAATGCCATGAGCTTGGGCTTCTGTTGCCGACATAAAAACATCCCTTTCCATGTCTTCGGATACAACCCACAAAGGGTTGCCCGTTCTTTGTACATAAACTTTTGTGAGGGTTTCGCGAAGTTTCAGCAGTTCTTCTGCTTCCAGGATAAATTCCCCCGCCTGTGCCTCATAAAAAGAACTAGCAGGTTGGTGAATCATAACCCTGATGATATTGATATAACATCATGAACGGTTCTTCTATCTCATATGATGGAGTTAAATTAAAGGGATAAAAAAATAATTAAAAATAATTAAAGAAGAAAAAATAAATAGAATTGAACAACCGTACAGGCACCTTTTGTGCATTGCATACGGCTCTGCAATGGAATTTACTACCCCCTCCTGATAGAAGAGGGGAAGAGATAGAATCCATCCGATCCAGTCAGATCGTTGAATAATCCATTTACCATCCTTCTTTTCATAAGAGTAAAAAAAAAATACTACGATGGTTCTGTTGCTTTATATTATATATTTATTTTGTCTGTGATTTGGCAATCCCAAAGTGTCTTTCTGATACGACCAAAAATGATCTTGTTTTTTTTTTTGTATTTTCTTCGTACTCCTCTCCTTACTTTTCTCCTTACTTTCATAAATATAAGAAAAGGCTTCTTAATGTGGAAGAAAATTTATTTGTGACGCTAAAATGTCCTTTCGACACATAAGATTAAATCGGAAATAAAGGTTATTTCATACTACTATCTCGATACAAAATCTCATATTATAAAAAAAAAACAATAATGGTTTGTTCATATCGAACTCAAAGTGCCATGCTATTATTACTTATTTTTCTTATTTGATTATTTATATTCAATATGGCGAAGGCATAGTCTTCTTTTTTTTTTTCAAATAAAAACTCATTGGCGCCAAGCGTGAGGGAATGCTAGACGTTTGGTAATTTCTCCTCCAACTAGAATGAAAGACCCCATTGAAGCTGCTAATCCCATACATATTGTATGTACATCGGGTGGCACAAATTGCATAGTATCATAAATGGCTATTCCCGGTATTACCCATCCGCCGGGAGAGTTTATAAACAAATAAAAATCCCTAGTATTATCTTCTATACTGAGATATACCATGAGACCCACAAGTTGATTCGAGATTTCGCTATCAACTTCTTGGCCTAAAAAAAGTAATCTTTCTCGATGAAGTCGGTTGATTAGGACAAAATTGTATCCCTTAGGAACCGTACGTGCACCTTTGGATGCATACGGTTCAAAAAATTGCGAAAAAAAACTGGAAAAGAATCAATCAATGTGTCAATTCCAGTCTTATTTCTTTTTTGTAAGAGGTTTTTGTTTTTCTAATGAAGGGCTTTTCTTCTATTTTTCAAAAAAGATGAGTTTTGGTTCTCTTTCCCTTACCTATAAAAAAAATTACTGAACTTATTGAACTAACCTCCCATTGATCTATTATTTCATCGAGATTCAAATCACGATGTTATTTTCTTGTTCCTGAATGGGCCCTTTCAATTCTTTTAGGTTCATGTTCTACTCCGGGTAAAGATCTGTCCGAATTCTATTTGCACATATAGGGCAAATGATCTCAGTACCACTTCTTTTTTTTTTTTTCAAAATCTGTTTCATGCTTTCCCTCAAACTATTCGATGTATTCATCATACTATTCCATGCCATTGAATGGTAGTTTGAGATCACTCCTAATAGTAAGCATAAAAAGGAATGTTTATGCTTATAGTAATCATATTTTATATATTCATAATATATTACCAATTTGATATTTTCTGAACGGAGCCTGGATACTTTATTTTATCGTTCCAAGTTAACCATAAATTCTTCTAAATGGATAATATAGATCCCCAATATAAATTGATCTAATTGTACTTCACGCTCCGAATAATTGATGGTTCAATCAATATTTCTTGGGCGAAACAGAGGATATCTCGATCGGTGGAGAGAACGGGTAAACCCCATATGACCCAATATATCTGACAAGTCGCACTATACGTCAACCCAAACTGCATCTTCCTCTCCGGGATTCCGAAAAGGTACTTTTGGAACACCAATGGGCATTAAATTAAATAAAAAAGTTAAGTACTATACTTCGCTTTAATATGGAAACGTACCAATGGGTTTATTGGCTTCATCATTTTTTTTTTCTGTTTATTATATTTTATACATAGATTGGATACATAGATTAGTTGTAGGATTCATAGAAAAAGACAGAATGAATAAAGAACAAATTTTCACGAGCGGGTCGGGTCGATCGTTTGAATGATAAACAAGTATCTATGCATTCATTCCCCAAAAAGGGGGACCAAGCCCCATTGCGTATTGGTACTTATCGGGTATAGAATAGATCTGCTTCTCTTTGTTCTTACGAACAGAATTGTTCCGTTATTTTCAACGGAACGGAATAAATATTAATCCTTTCTCATACAAAACAAAATCTACTGAAAAGGTTAGGTACATAACATAGTATAGTCTTTTCCAATGCGATAAAGTTACATAGTGTCCGTTTTTCTTTGATATTTGATAAAAAAGGGGTATTTCCATGGGTTTGCCTTGGTATCGTGTTCATACTGTCGTATTGAATGATCCCGGCCGATTGCTTTCTGTCCATATAATGCATACGGCTCTAGTTTCTGGTTGGGCCGGCTCGATGGCTCTATACGAATTAGCAGTTTTTGATCCCTCTGACCCGGTTCTTGATCCAATGTGGAGACAGGGTATGTTCGTTATACCCTTCATGACTCGTTTAGGAATAACCAATTCATGGGGTGGGTGGAGTATTTCAGGAGGAACTATAACGAATCCGGGTATTTGGAGTTACGAAGGTGTGGCGGGGGCACATATTGTGTTTTCTGGCTTATGCTTCTTGGCAGCTATCTGGCATTGGGTGTATTGGGACCTAGAAATATTCTGTGATGAACGTACGGGAAAACCTTCTTTGGATTTGCCCAAGATCTTTGGAATTCATTTATTTCTCTCGGGGTTAGCTTGCTTTGGCTTTGGCGCATTTCATGTAACAGGCTTGTATGGTCCTGGAATATGGGTGTCCGATCCTTATGGGCTAACTGGAAAAGTACAATCCATAAATCCAGCGTGGGGCGCGGAAGGTTTTGATCCTTTTGTTCCGGGAGGAATAGCCTCTCATCATATTGCAGCGGGTACATTGGGCATATTAGCAGGTCTATTTCATCTTAGTGTCCGTCCGCCTCAACGTCTATACAAAGGATTACGTATGGGCAATATTGAAACTGTACTTTCCAGCAGTATCGCTGCTGTTTTTTTTGCAGCTTTCGTTGTTGCGGGAACTATGTGGTATGGTTCAGCAACTACCCCAATCGAATTATTTGGTCCCACTCGTTATCAGTGGGATCAGGGATACTTCCAGCAAGAAATATATCGAAGAGTTGGCGCAGGACTAGCCGAAAATCTGAGTTTATTGGAAGCTTGGTCTAAAATTCCCGAAAAATTAGCTTTTTATGATTACATTGGTAATAATCCGGCAAAAGGGGGATTATTCAGAGCAGGCTCAATGGACAATGGGGATGGAATAGCTGTTGGATGGTTAGGACACCCCGTCTTTAGAGATAAAGAAGGTCGCGAGCTTTTTGTACGCCGTATGCCTACTTTTTTTGAAACATTCCCCGTAGTTTTGGTAGACGGAGACGGAATTGTGAGAGCCGACGTTCCTTTTAGAAGGGCAGAATCAAAGTATAGTGTCGAACAAGTAGGTGTAACTGTTGAGTTCTATGGTGGCGAACTCAATGGAGTCAGTTATAGCGATCCTGCTACTGTGAAAAAATATGCTAGACGCGCCCAATTAGGTGAAATTTTTGAATTAGACCGGGCTACTTTGAAATCCGATGGTGTTTTTCGGAGCAGTCCAAGGGGTTGGTTCACTTTTGGGCATGCTACGTTTGCTTTGCTCTTCTTTTTTGGACACATTTGGCACGGCGCTAGAACCTTGTTCAGAGATGTTTTTGCTGGTATTGATCCGGATTTGGATGCTCAAGTAGAATTTGGAGCATTCCAAAAGCTTGGAGATCCAACTACAAGAAGACAAGTAGTCTGATAGAATAGTACTCGGGTATCTTTCGCCTCCACACTTTTTTTTTTTGATTTGATGACATAGGGTACCAGAGAAATCTTGACTTGATTGAATCACCATCCCTTTTTTACTCTTTCCCTTTCTTTGCTATGGTAAATGATCCAAAATGAATAGGTTTGGAAGCTATAATTGTAAACCACAATTGAATCTATGGAAGCATTGGTTTATACATTCCTCTTAGTCTCGACTTTAGGGATAATTTTTTTCGCTATCTTTTTTCGAGAACCACCCAAGGTTCCGACTAAAAAAATGAAATAATTTTTAATTTTTAATTATATAAATTTGAAGTAATGAGCCTACCATTGGTAGGCTCATTACTTCAGCTAGTCCCCGTGTTCTTCGAATGGATCTCTTAATTGTTGAGAGGGTTGCCCAAAAGCGGTATATAAGGCGTACCCAGTAAAGCTTACAAGTAAACCAGATATGAAGATGGCGACTAGGGTTGCTGTTTCCATTTCTAGATAATTTCAAGATCACAATGGATCTACGATAAGATCGTTTATTTACAACTACAACGAAATGGTATACAAAGTCAACAGATCTTAACCAATCATTAAATAAGATTTATGGCTACACAAACCGTTGAGGATAGTTCTAGAGCTAGGCCAAGACAAACTGGTATAGGAAATTTATTGAAACCATTGAATTCAGAATATGGTAAAGTAGCTCCGGGCTGGGGGACTACACCACTTATGGGGGTCGCAATGGCTTTATTCGCGATATTCCTATCTATCATTTTGGAAATTTATAATTCATCCGTTTTACTGGATGGAATTTCGATGAATTAGGTTCCTTAAGGACTATAATCTAGTTTTTCAATAAAAACAAAAAACAAAAAAATGACTTAAGACTCAGATTTCTAGACCATTCTGGTAGTTCGACCGTGAAATTTTTTTGTTTTGGTATTTCCGGAATATGAGTGTGTGACTTGTTATAATTGATCCTATTGATAATACAGAGAATAGTCTGTCATCTCTATCAAGATGATTTTACCTCGTCGGATATTTATTTATAGTATCTGGAGCATGGAATCTGAATATATAGAATAGATCAAGAAAAGAAATATTTGAACTATGATTCATACCTACTATTCAGTCAGACCTCGCGACCGGACTCAAAAAAAAATTCAAATAGGTATTTTCTAAATCAAACAAATTTTCTTCCTTCAGACTAATTTTGGTCGAAGGACACCCATTTCTTTAGATTTAGTTGAGTCATTAATTACATCCATTCATTGAATAAGTGATGATCAAATGGTTTTTACTCAGAGAACCTTTGCGTTTAGCTTGGGCTTTATTAAATATTAAATCATCGTGGTTCTAGTATGAATCTGAGGTTTCAATTGATTCACAGGGTCTCAACAAGAGAATTCCTATCAATAACTAGTAAAACAAGAGTCAATCTGCATTATTACGCAAAAAAATATCAAATAAAAAAAAAAACAAAAAAAAAATAGGAAAGAGAAGATTCAAGAGGCCTTTAACAATTAACATAAAGAAAAAGAAGGACGGGGGAGCCAACTTGATATTTTTGGCATTATCATCACAAAGAAGAGATTCCGGATTTTTGTTATTTTGTATCTTCGGGACAAATCGAATTTGAATTTTTTATTACATATCCGTTAAAATCCGTATTTGATTTGTGTTGTTTCCGCTTGAGCCGTACGAGATGAAATTCTCATATACGGCTCTCAGGGGGGGAATCTCTTTTTGGGGATTACCTATCCCAATAAAGTATATGATTGGTTCGAAGAACGTCTCGAGATTCAGGCGATTGCAGATGATATAACTAGTAAATATGTTCCTCCTCATGTCAACATATTTTATTGTCTAGGGGGGATCACACTTACTTGTTTTTTAGTACAAGTAGCTACAGGTTTTGCTATGACTTTTTACTATCGTCCAACCGTTACAGAGGCTTTTTCCTCTGTTCAATACATAATGACTGAGGCTAACTTTGGTTGGTTAATCCGATCAGTTCATCGATGGTCAGCAAGTATGATGGTTCTAATGATGATCCTACACGTATTTCGTGTGTATCTCACAGGTGGATTTAAAAAACCTCGCGAATTAACTTGGGTTACAGGTGTGATTCTGGCCGTATTGACTGCGTCTTTTGGTGTAACTGGTTATTCTTTACCTCGGGACCAAATTGGTTATTGGGCAGTAAAAATTGTGACAGGCGTACCTGACGCGATTCCCGTAATAGGATCACCTTTGGTAGAGTTATTACGCGGAAGTGCTAGTGTGGGCCAATCCACTTTGACCCGTTTTTATAGTTTACACACTTTTGTATTGCCTCTTCTTACTGCCGTATTTATGTTAATGCACTTCCTAATGATACGTAAGCAAGGTATTTCAGGTCCTTTATAGAGAAGATAGATCATAGATATTTGTAATTGATCATATATCATTTCGGGGAGGAAGAATAAATAGTCTTGTATCTCATTGCTACAAATATGGATTATTGAAAAATAAGACATGTTATTTGGATACCTCTCTTCAACTCTGAAGTATTGTATTCCTTATTTAATACCAATAGTTGAAGTGGATTCTCCGAAGAGAAGATGGATTATGGGAGTGTGTGACTTGAACTATTGATTGGGCCATGCAGATATATGATTTTATCTGCCACGTTGGAATTCACAACCAAATAAAATGTGTCTCCGCATCCAACCACCACGTAAGTCCCCCTACATAGCAAGGGGTATGCCGGTTCACTTGAGGAGAATTTTTTCTATGATCATACCCGAATCATGTCATGTATGAGCAGGCTTCGCAAGATCCCGTAGAATAGAAGATAGAATAAGCAATGCGGCACGATCCAATGTTGTATCTATTCCACTTACTTATTCTATTTACTTACTTATTCTATTTATAGTATAGAAATGCATTCATTTCCTCTGCATTGATCCAGATCTATAATACTATCGGAGTGAAATAAGGGATCTAAGGAAGAATGGAGGCTATAC